CTCTATATGACCGGCGGCGGGTTACCAGAGAAGAGGGGACAACTTCTTTCTCCCTTGCCTTGCTCCATTTTCCTTTTCTGATTGAAAGTCGCAAGCCACTCCACTACTGGTACAGAGGCCAGAAGGTTGCTTCCTCCATATGTTCAGGCAAAGAACATCTAGAAGCTAGCTTTTGTCTTGTAAGCTACCATGCCTAATAATAATATAATTGAATTTTGCTTACCAAAGCAAAGTGGTCTTACTAAAAAAAAGTAAATAAGCAACCAGTTCCGTTCCAAGTGACATGGCTTTTCACTATTCCTTTCCAGAGAAGCTCATCCAGCCCAGCGGATCCATTGTTTATGCGGCAGTGCGATGCTGCTGAAAAACGGAAGCCCTTAGGTATAGGTTGGGGAAAACTCCAAACAAAAAAGGGCCTTATTCTTCCTTATATTAAATATCAGTTTTAGAAAGGGGCACCCCTAGCCCCTAAATTACAAGCTAGCGCGCAACGGCTTTTCAGCCGTTGTTGCTTGCAGGCTCGAAAATATCTCTTTCGCCTCTCCTCCCTGTCTCCATTCTGGTTGATTCGCTTCTTCCTTCGCGCAAGCGCTTGGTTCGCCCCTTTTGTTTGTGTTGCATTTTTTTGTGATCCTCCGCTTCAGTTTGCGTTTTTCGGATAGCCGGGATCCGACGTTGATTTCCGATTTATTTAAATGTCAGCTCCATGTTTTGGGCGGCCCATCTGGTTAGTTCAGCTATCACTGCTGGAAGCCCCTGCGGTTGTTCGGCTGCGTACTCCCCGTTTGCGTATCTCACACTCCCAAAGCATCTTTTTTTTTTCATATTTCATTTTTATTTCTACCCATAGCATAGGTCGGCTTCGTGCAGATAGATGTTTGCCGGGGGAGATTGGTGCTCCTGAGGTATGCCCTTCCGGTGGGTTGTTATATTTTCTGTCTATTCCATCCAGTGCCCGCACTGCGTCAGAAAATCTTCGTCTTCGATCTCTCTTCGCAACGCAATAAAGAAGTCTAACAGTTTCTCTCGGCATCTGTCTTTTAAGTCATTGATCTCATATCTATAAGCAAGCAGGGGGGTCTGCGTTCACTATTAAGCCTACGCCCGTCCATTCCTTTCAAGCTTGATCCCGCCCTTAGACTCGTTACGCTTAACGCCCACTTACTTAAAGACTCGTTGGCTCCGCGCTCTATTCGGTCGGAACCCGGTTTGAGAACCTTCTCTCATAGATTCCTTTCACCAAGTCATCGCCAGCAATCAGCTCTTATCCCTTGGTGTGGTGTCAAAGGGCGAGTTCCTTTCTTGTCTTGCCCAAAAACTTGCTTTATTCTCATTGGAGAAAGACTCTCCCGCGGCAAGGTTTTACACATAGGGCCAGCTGCTTTCTTTATCTCGCTTGCCGTTAGTCCGTCTAGCGCCTTTCTTTCGGTTGGGGTCCGTCCCGGGGCTTAGACCGCTTGGGTTCTATTTTTCTCGAAGGCAGTCAACGTGTCAGCCATTCCTCTCCCATTAGACTTGTAAATCCTTTGCTTGCTCTTTTTCCTTCTCTCCCTCTACTTTATTTGACAGGGGCGGAGAATACCAGTCTATCAATAACAAGAATACAGTAGCAATTCAGTTTCAAATGGTTTGAGCTTGGAAGCAACCTACTATCTATCGATAGGCTAAAACAGACTGCTATTGGCTGCTTTGCCTATCTATTCTATTATGGCCGGCTTGGAGACATCAGAGGAAGACCGTCATTTCTATCCGGGTACGATCATAGCTTCATTCATTCGTTGAACCTTGGGGATAACCATTAGCATTGAGGTCAATCACCACACCACCTCTATCATACGACATTACATGACGCGAGAGAGAGTGCATGGTCAACACACACCTACCTAAAGCGCCTACGTTCCGCTTGCAGCCAATACAAGCACAACCTAACTTGCACGAGATTCAACAACCGAAACTACTGGTAGTCCCGAGGGGACGGCATCCTCCTATAATAGTTAGCAGTACTGAACAAGCGAGTCATCGGTCGGGGGAAAGAAAACGCCTTTCAAAAAAAAGAAAAAAAAAGGACATCGCTCTAATCCTTGAGAACTTCCTTGATGATTTAGCAATTGAGAGACGGTTGCGACAAGTAAGAAAGTGGGCCACCCGGGAACTGGAAGATAAAAAGAGTTCCTTTTGGCTTATATAATAATAGTTGATTAAATAACAAAACTCTAACTGGGCAGACCCTTAATCACTTCTAGTGGACTATGCATAGGACTACCCACGGAGCGGTGAAAAGACATAAAGTATTCCTATTTATTCTAAGGGAGAACGGAGAACGAAGGACGGAGTGGAGGATGGAGGCGGATCGGTTGGAACGCGGGCTAGCCGGCCGGGAGGTTCGATTCCTCCCCGATTCCTATTTACTCGATCCATTGTTCGTGCAATCTTAAGGTTCATAGTCCTTTAGCTCTTATTACAGTGGTTGACAGTGGCTTATGAAAGTGGTACCCCTTTCTTTACTTTAAACAGTGAGGTTGAATGATACAAGCAGGAAGCAAACAACAGGAAGAACCAGAGCGGGTGTAGATGCTCGTGAAGGAACGGGAGCTGAAGCAACAGGAATTGGTCAACGAGTAGGAAGACTTGGAAATTCTTTTGAAAAAGGTGGCTAACACTAATATGCCTATCCACTACTATGGTGGTCATCATCGCTATGGCATGCACTGTGGCATGTTCTATGGTGCCTAGCCTATGCTGCTGGCCAACTACAGATCGATAGTGAGATTCTGATGCTATGCAGTTACGGATGCTCGTAATAGAGATTATGATCTTCGTTATCGGGAGTAAGATCCAGAATGAACTTCAAGTAGGGATCCTAGTGCTAGTGATCGGGGTTCTGTCTTTCGTGATCGTTAGGAAGAGCCGGATGCTAGTGATCTATATTTTGATGTTTGGGATCGAAAGATTCTGATGTTCGTAAGCGAGACCCAGATCCTCCAGTAGCACCAGCAACAGCAAATAAGCTACCACCTGATCTTGACCCTGACAGAACGGAATTCAAAGTTGAAGAAAAGTAATGGTTGAAGAACCTCGTCTCACATCTCTTCCTGGCCAAGGTGGGAAAAGCACAACTCCGTCCAGTATCTTTCCCTGTTCCGATATAGCCTAATATCCCACCCAGTAGAAGTGTGGATGGACCGGCGTGGATAGGGGAATGTCCCACCATCATATAGTCCAATTCCTTTCCAGTGCCAGCATTCCTGTGTACGCATATCTAGGCGCAGTTCCAGTAGATGACCTTGTTGATCCGGGACCAGAGCCTGTTGACTAAGTAGCAGATAGACCTCGGAGGGGACGCCCGCAGCAGAGTCAGCAGAGAGAGCAGGGGCAGGAACATAACAAGCTCCATAGCCGGTTGTTAACCTAATAGCATGATGGGCATAGACAGTACCATAGGTTGGTTCCAGATCGAGCTATTAAAGCACCTGACGGAACGGAACCGAAAATCTGGTAGAGGAAAAGGCAGGAGTCTATTTAGTAGACTTAGTTGCGTATGTTGAGTAAAGAACAGCCCCGTGAAGCTACGGGCTTTCCCTCTGTCTGGCGCGCATCCTTCCCTGATTCGTCTTTCGCCATTACGGCACCGGGATACATAACATAAAGGCAAATAATTGTAAAGTCTTATCGTCAGGTTTGAGACTAAGATTCGAGCATTTCATCGACAGAATTTGCATTTAAAGCCAATATGGTGTAAGTGATTCATAACTAATCTTCCCTTCGTCGCTGTAAGTGGAATGCCCTGAAATTATTCCTGAAATAGGGACTCGAAATCTAATACAGCCATTAGGAGAGATCCCGGCAGAAGATGCCAACTTGGGCATTCAAATTAACTAGTATTCTTCGCAACAAGTCTTATTCCTATTGCTTCTAGCCCCATTACATACCTTTGATAGCCATTTCAAATCTATCTATCTATTTGATACCAAATCCTATGACCACATTCTCCTTTGAGTTCCAATCAGACATTCATTCAGAAAGCGAAGAACTTACTTATTAATCTATATATGTATAGTTAGAAATCTCGGATTTGATTTGAACCAACGCTCATCAACGGATCACGACGTGAACTGTCAACCGCTCTACCACCGAGCTACCGAGACGGGAGGGAGGGACTGATTGATACATGGAAGCCTATAAAATAAAGTGAGTCCGCTCATAAGAACAGTCAGGCTATCTTAGTCTCATAATGTGCCCTTATTAAAAAACTGTAGCTCGAACGCCCAGAGTCCAGACGCTCAAGCTCTGATTTCACCCGATACGAAAGGATCTCCGCTAAAAATGAATCTGATTCCCACGAATACCATATATATAGTATGGCCATCTTGTCATCATATTCGCCTTCCCCAGAGCATAGAGCGACTTCTTCGCAATGTCAATATCCTTCCTCAGCTGCTCCAAGAACAAGATATCTCGTAGAAAGAAAGAATAAGTAGAGCTAGACTGCATGAGTGGCTTGTAGGAGAAAGAGTGGAAGGATTCGGGACAAGACGGAGATGCAAGCTTGTCTGCTATTGGATGTTCTAGTTTAGCTCGCGGATTGGTCTTCATTGCGCACCATCCGGCTGGTAAGAATAAGAGATTGTTCCGCTAGTGTTGCTTGGTCAACAATTTGGAGAGTTTGCTTTTCTTTCATCTTTCTAAGAGCAGTCTGTTTGATCAAATCAGGGATCAGACCGCTCCTGGTGTTCGAACTAGTCATTAATGGTCGGCTTCATTGGTATCCTTTCGGTATGCGTTGCGAACACTTTCATTTTTAGCGTCTCATCTTCTCTAGAGAAGCGAAACTCGAACGGATAGAGCAGATGGTCCAACTACATAACTTTTTCTTTTTCATTACTTCTATGGTCGTGCCTCGTGGCACGGCAGCACCCTTACTATTGAAATGGTTCGTCAGTAGAGATGTTCCCACAGGTGCCCCTTTTTCCAATGGGACTATAATTCCTATTCTTATCCCT